ATAGTATATAATTGTACATTAATTTACAATTTCATTTATATAATTTGATATAGAATTTGAATTTCTATAAGAAATTGTAGAAATTACATATTAATTATTTCTTTTATATATAAAAGAAATAATTGATATGTAATAAGAGCGTCTCTATTCAGGTTATTCAAAATATCTTTGTTATTTCTTGACATAGACATAGAAATATAAAAAGATATATAGGGAAATAAACTGCGTCCAATAGGATTTGAACCTATACCAAAGGTTTAGAAGACCTCTGTCCTATCCATTAGACAATGGACGCTTTTCACTCCAATTTTCATATTTCTTGTTCGGAAACGTAGTTGAAAGAATTCCAAGAATTTAGTATTCAAGTCAATGATGCATTACATTAATTTGATTCATTCAATCCTTTTATTGAATATTAAAAAAATAATTTTTTTTTTAAGAAAATTTTATTTATTTTTTTTTTCATTTTTAGCGTATTAAATATTATAATGATTATAATAATTAAAGTAAAAGCGGGTAGCGGGAATCGAACCCGCATCGTTAGCTTGGAAGGCTAGGGGTTATAGTCGACGTTGATTTATCATTTTTAACGTCTCTAATTCAAAACTGAACGTGAAACTTTGGTTTCATTCAGCTCCTTTATGGAAGATGGATAAATTCCCATATTTAGACATGAACGAAATAAAAAACCCGACCCATAACGTCTATGTCAGCTTTTATGTCTGAATCTATTCAGAACAACCCGCTTTCTAGACGATCCCTATAGAAAGATATTCTAACAATCTTTCTAGTTACTTCGTTCTTTACTTCTATTTGAAAGATCTTTAGGAAAAGCATTTGTTTCCACCGAGCTAAAACAATTTATCGATCGATGTCTTTAGTAAACCAAAGACATTGTTTAATAGCTGTTTTGCTTCAACTTCCCCTATAGAAATGAAAAATTGAAGATTTAGTTACGATTAGAAATACACTTTTATCTTTATCCATGGGTCCTTTACTTATACTCATTCAATTGGAAATTTGGAAGTATTGATCCAATAAAAAAAAATTATGTTTCGTAATTTCATAATCCAATTTTTCAATTTTAAATTGATTCTTGGATACAAATCACGAGAATGTATATTCTTCCTCGAATTTTTCATTGAGAGGTAAAGGATTCAATCCTTTTAAGAACTAAAGTTTTTGTTCGGAATGAATATTAATTAAACCGAAAGACCCTTTAACTATATAAAGGGTTAAAGAACGAATCACACTTTTACCACTAAACTATACCCGCTACAATAAGATTATTGTATATAAATGCGCCTTTTGTCGACCCTAATCAAAATCAAAAAACAAAAAATCAGAAAAGAATCAGGAAAACTAGAGCGTTTACTTTTTTGTATCAGAGGACCTAATGAAATTCGGAAAGGGGGTTTAGTTAATTTTAATAACTAATAACTAAATAACAAGTGCTTTTTTGCCGGTTTTTGTCTTGAACTTAAGCTAAAAGTAGATTCTGGCAAGAAACGAGAGTTCCCTTTTTTTTTTATTTCTTTTTTTTATTTCTTTTTTTTTTTCAATTTAATAAATCTGTTTATTTATGATTTGTTGGAACAAAACGGCGGGCCCGGTTAAGTACTGACCGGGCCGGGCCGTGGAACTAAAAAGCCCTTCGGACAAAATCACGAAATTAAAAAATAAGAGTATATACTATGACGGGCATTTTCAAGCCTTATTTTTTATAATGTAACATAGTATTATCCCTTTTCAATTGGGAGGAGAGATGGCTGAGTGGACTAAAGCGTCGGATTGCTAATCCGTTGTACGAGTTTTTCGTACCGAGGGTTCGAATCCCTCTCTTTCCGTTTTCGTTGATGGCTTGTTATTTTCTTTCGAATTTATCGCGAGCTCTTTTTTTTTTTTTTACTAGTTCAAGATTAATAATTAAACAAGTGGAATAGATAAAATCTTACTAATAACACAACCGTTTTACAGTTTTAAAGCAAAGAAATCCTTATTTTTAGTCTTCACGTCCAGGATTACGTCCTGGATCATTAGACAGGAATCCGAAGATAAAGAGAGAAACAAAGAATATCACTACCGTGTAAACAAATAGTTTGAGAGTAAGCATTACACAATCTCCAAGATTTTTTTAGGAAAAAAGAGAGTAGATTCTCCACGTTTATACCACATACTCTATTTTTTTTTTACAAGAAATAAAGTGGGGTGATCTGAACTTGTCGCGGTTGTACAATAATTTCAATATTTGAATTGAGAGCGTAGGACTTATCTGATCTTATGAATTCTACGAATTTTTTTTTCGAATAAATTGTGGATTTGTCTGGGACTTTATTAAAAATATCATCGAAAACTTACAGCAGCTTGCCAAACAAAGGCTAAGAGAAAAAAGAACAGGGGTATTACTGGCATAACATCTACAATTGGATTCAAAAAAGCGTAAGCTTCGGGCAATTTGGCGACGAAAAAACTACTGGCATAAAGAGCAGAATTAAGGTATATACAGATCAAACTAAAAATATTAAGCATAACAAACATTTTTTTTTGGGGGGGGATAATTGTATTTATTTTGATTGAGTTGTTAATAAATTTAATTGATTTTATTACTATTATAGATATGTGATTATTGATAGAATAAAAAAAATGAATAAAATAAGATAGACCAAAAAACTTTCTTTTATTTGAACTCACCCAATCAAAAATCAATCATTCTATATCTCAAATCAAAAGAGAATAGAATAAATCATACTTTCGTACAATATCTTAATTGAATTATATGTAATGATCAATAAATTCAGTTTAATTCGATGTCTACATGTATAGTTTACATGTATAAAAATTCTAGTAATCCATTTTTTTTTTTATAAAAAATAGATATTTTAACAGGAGTTGACGAATAACCCGTACCACTATTAGTGTTTAATATTAGTGTTTATTAGTATCGAATAGAAATAAATGGGGCGTGGCCAAGTGGTAAGGCAACGGGTTTTGGTCCCGCTATTCGGAGGTTCGAATCCTTCCGTCCCAGAGCATACCCGGTCTATATAAATAATATATATATAATATTAAAGATTGCCTTTTCCAACAGCCTAATCTATTAAGATTATAGAGTAGAATATTGGGATAGAGTGTGATTATTATTTTTTTGGAGGTTTTCACAAATTTAATTGAGTTTAAGTAACACTATATGAAATAGTAAATTGAATTCATTTGCGATTCGTTAAATAGTAATGATTTTACAGTCTAAATATGAAAAAAAAATAACAACATAAAATTTCAATCTTCTCTGACATCAGTGTTTTTTTATCTATTTTTTTTTAATCACAGATTGTTTAAGCCAATATTTTTTCCCTCTCTTACTGATGCTAAAATGATAATAAAAAACGAAAGGTCCTTGCTGGAAAACTTTCTGTTTTTCAAAATGCAAACGATTATATCGGATAGGAAATTTTTCAATCAATTAAATCTTTGTAACGAACCTCTATGAGTTCTTGGTACTTGAAGAAGTGTGAAATTGTTGAATTTATTCTATCACTATTATCTTACTTGAAGATAAGGATTCAAAATAACTTGTTTCTTTGTATTCTATTTACTTATTCGTGTTATATTAGTTATAATTTAGTTAACTAATTTGATTTTTACAATAATAGAAAAATAGTTTAAAATTTCCAAAATTCTATTAATATCTATTAATCTAAAAAAATGGGGTTAAATTAATTTATTTTTGCTGATACTCTCCGTTTTTCATATAGAAGAAAAGGTATAGATTACTATATACCAACCGAACCAATGATTATTCACGATTCCAGAATTGAATCAATTACATATGGGTTCCAAACTGAAGGAATGTTATGGTAAAACTTCGTTTAAAACGATGTGGTAGAAAGCAACGTGTGACTTGAAGGACATGATCCGCTGTGGAGTCTTACATCCACCACTTTTTCCTATATTATATAGGAATGAAAGTGCTCTTGGCTCGACATCATTTGTTCTATATCCGCCGTAACCCTTTTTTTTTGGGGGGGGTGATATAATATAGTATAGGATGGAGCTCGAGTATAAAGTCTTTTTTATTTTTCAGGGGCAAGAATCTAGGGTTAGTATCAATTAACAAATTGGAACAACTTCGTAAGTATATTTTCGATACATAAACTTAAAGGGGCCATTCGAGAAAATTTCCAATTCCAAAGGAAGGTTTGTTGAAATTGGTAAAACTTTTTCGATCAAATCAAAAGGAAAGTGTATTACGCAGGAATCCAACATTTGTATGATTCTTTGACAGAAGGAAATCGCAAAAAATGGTATGTTGCTGCCATTTTGAAAGGATTTAAAGATCACCGAAGTAATGTCTAAACCCAATGATTCAAGGCAAAGATCCTGGAACAAGGAAATACCGTTTTCAATTGTCTTAACAACTAGATCAGAATGAAGAATAAAAATGGATTCTAAAGAAGACAATTAAAGGGTTAGAGACCACTCAATAGATGAAATATCTAAAAGGTTGTTCTTTTGAGTTATTTCAGAGTTATCCAACTTGAGTTATGAGGGTGCAAATATGACTAATTTTCTTTTTGTTGGGTAAGAATAAGAAAAAAGTAAAATCAATAGTCTAATTAATTTGATGATTTTATGGATATATTTGATATTGTAATTTTATACATAGAAGAATTTCGAACTTTCTCGAGCCGTACGAGGGGAAAACCTCTTATACGTTTCTAGGGGGGGGGTATTGTTCATCTATCCCAATGAGCCATTTATCGAATAGTTGCAATTGATGTTCGAGCCCGACGAGAGGGAAGAGATCTTCGGAAAGTGGGTTTTTATGATCCGATAAAGAATCAAATTTATTTAAATGTTCCTGCTATTCTATACTTCCTTGAAAAAGGCGCTCAACCTACAGGAACTGTTCATGATATTTCAAAAAAGGCGGGGGTTTTTACGGAACTTCACCTTAATCAACAAACAAAATTCAATTAATGAAATAAAATATAAAAAAAACAAAGGACTAACCCTGTTTATTTTAGTTATTGACTAAACTTCGTTTTTTCTACTTCTCCACTGTCTTCCATTTATATTTTATATATATAGTATTATATATATAGTGCCAATCCAAATATAGTGCCAATCCAACACAAGTCCCTCGTTTTTTATATTGCAATTTTATTTAAATGATTTGATTAATTTTAATTGATTGAAATCGAATTATTATTGTTAGTTTGATTTAGAATTTGTTTTATCTTTTGTATGCTTGTGTATGCTTATGCTTTTGTCAATATTAATATTGACAACAGTGTATCAAATAAATATAATCCGATCGTGGATAAATGGATCCATTTATCCCTGTTCCATAGATTTCATTCAAATAAGAATTTCTTAGATTTTCTGTCATAAAAGAAGTCTTTTTTGATTAAGATTTAAATCAATCAAATTCGATATTTCGATATATATTAATTTATATACTAATTAATGGATAATATAAGATTAATGGATAATATAAGAGAAGAGGGACAAGAAGCGGGCTATAGCTATTTGAAAATCTTTGACTTTATTTTATCTTTTATTTGAAAATTTTTTGTTTTTTTGTCAGATTTGTTCATTTTTATTATGTTCAGAGCGGATTAGAGTTTTTTTTGATTGTTTTTTTTTTTTTTTATGGTTTTATTGTGTTGTGCCCTTCAATTTTGTTATTTATTGGGATTCTGATTGTATCTACACATTCTCATTTGCTTATTTGGGTTGCTAACTCAACGGTAGAGTACTCGGCTTTTAAGTGCGACTAGCATCTTTTACACATTTGTATGAAGAAAAAGATTCGTCCATACCATCGGTAGAGTTTGTAAGACCACGACTGATCCTGAAAGGAATGAATGGAAAAAGCAGCATGTCGTAGTAATGGATAATTATAAGAATATTTCATTCTTACTAAATAGGTCCAAAATGTTATTTCAATTGTTTAAATTCAATAAAATTTTTTTTTTGGCGGGGTCGAGTGAATAAATGGGTAGGGCCTTACTAGAGGTTCCAATTCTAGGGAAATAAAAAGTAACGAGCTTCTATTCTTAATTTTAGAATGATTACCCCATCTAATTAGATGTTAAAAATATATTAGTGCCTAATGCGGGAAAAGCTTTTCCGATGAGTGGATTAGAAATTTCTTAGGAGCCCTAATTATTAGCCATTCCCCTTTATTTTATGGGGCAGAGATAAATGTGTATGAAGAAGGCAGTATATTGATAAAGAGATTTTTTTTTCAAAATCAAAAGAGCGATTGGATTGATAAAATAAAGGGCTTCTAACTATCTTGGTATCCTATAAATGAAAATGGAAAAATCTATTATATGGAAAGGGGGTTCTAGAGAGTCCGTTGATGAGTTTGACTTGTTTTCCGAGGTATCTAGTTTTTTCTTACTATAAATACCTTGTTTTAACCGTATCGTACTATGTATCATTTGATAACCCAATAAATCGCCTATTTCTTTTCTGATTCAAATTGAATTTTAAATGGAAAAATTTCAAGGATATTTCGAATTATATAGATCTCCACAATATGACTTCTTATACCCACTTATCTTTCGGGAGTATATTTATGCCCTTGCTCATGGTCGTGGTTTAAATATAAATAGATCCATTTTGTTTGATAATGGAGGTTACGACAAGAAATCTAGTTTACTAATTATAAAACGTTTAATTAGTCGAATGTATCAACAGAATAATTTTCTTATTTCCGTTAATGATTCTAATCAAAATAAATTTTTGGGGTACAACAAAAATTTGTATTCTCAAATGATATCGGAGGGATTTGCAGTCATTGTGGAAATTCCGTTTTCCCTACGATTAGTATCTTCCTTAGAGGAGACAGAAATCGTAAAATCTTATAATTTACGATCAATTCATTCAATATTTCCTTTTTTCGAGGACAAATTTCCACATTTAAATTATGCATCAGATGTACTAATACCCTACCCCATCCATCTGGAAATTTTGGTTCAAACCCTCCGCTACTGCGTGAAAGATCCCTCCTCTTTGCATTTATTACGGCTCTTTCTTCACGAATATTATAGTTGGAATACTCTTATTACTCCCCAAAAATCCATTTTTGCAAAAAGTAATCAAAGATTATTCTTGCTCCTATATAATTCTTATGTATATGAATACGAATCCATTTTACTTTTTCTCCGTAACCAATCAAATCATTTACGATTAACCTCTTCCGGAATTCTTTTTGAGCGAATACGTTTTTATGAAAAAATAAAATATCCTGTCGAAGAAGTCTTTTTTCCGGCTACATTATGGTTCTTCAAGGATCCTTTTATACAGTATGTTAGTTATCAAGGAAAATCGATTCTGGGATCAAAAGATACTCCTCTTCTGATGAATAAGTGGAAATATTATCTTGTCAATTTTTGGCAATGTCATTTTTATGTATGGTCTCAACCAGGAAGAATCCATCTAAACCAATTATCCAAGCATTCCTTTGATTTTTTGGGTTATCTGTCAAGC